TTGGCGTTGGGAGGGAAGTAGATGAGAAGGAAATAAAGCAAGCTCTTTTTGAGATGGGCCCCCTCAAAGCCCCGGGTCCCGACGGATTGAATCCTTTTTTAAAAAGCCAGTGGAAGAGTGTTGGTGCCTCGGTGATTGCCATGGTGAAATCCGTCTTTCTTGATCCTAGTGTTGTAAGACAGGTAAATGCCACGCAAATTTTGCTTATTCCTAAGGTGCCCTCCGACCATCAGAGATTTTCGCCCCATCAGTCTTTGCAACGTCATCTATAAGGTGGTTACCAAAATAATTACTAACAGAAGAGCGCCCCTCGTTATAGCTCCGAATCAATGCAGCTTTGTTAGGGAGTACAGATAATATTATTTTGGCACAGGAGATCATTCACTCCATGAAAACATCTAAAGGGAAGAGAGGGTACATGGCCATTAAGATTGATTTAGAAAAAGCTTATGATCGCACCAAATGGAGTTTTATCTTCCATTGCTTGAAGGCCCTGAACACATCAAATCTGTCATTCGTGAATGTATTTCCTCCCCGCGGATGAATCTCTTGTGGAATGGTCTTAGAGCTAATGATTTTGTTCCTTCACGTGGTGTCAGACAAGGGGACGGGACCCGTTATCACCATACCTCTTTGTACTGGCTGTTTAGCGGTTGGGTCATCTGATACAAAGTGAGGTTGATCTGGGTAGTTGGCTACCTTTTAGGCTGCATAAAAAAGGTACGGCCATATCCCATCTGTTTTTTGCTGATGACTTCATCTTATTTGCTGAAGCAGACATGGGCGGGTACTGTTAAAGCTATACTAGATGACTTTTGTGAAGCGTCGGGGGATAAGGTTAACGCCTCCAAATCCAGGATTTGATTCTCACGGAATGTGCACCACACGAGAGCAAAGGGGATCAGCGATTTTCTGGAGTTCCGGCAAACAGGAAATTTTGGCAAGTATCTTGGTATGCCGTTGCACCATGAGAAGGTGTCTAAAGCAACTTATCAGTTTATTATTGACAAAATGGATTCTCGGTTGTCTAGTTGGAAAGCGAACACCCGGCACCTTTCTCTAGCGGCCCGTCACACGTTGGTTGCCTCTGTTGTTGCTGCCATGCCGTCATACGCGATGCAGACCGCGCCGCTGCCAAGCGCGACGTGCCAAGAAATAGACAGAAGATGCCGGTCTGGTGGGGCAGTAATACGTCTAGAAGGAAGGTTCATTTAGTAGCATGGGATTCGGTGTGCCGAAGGAAAGAAGAGGGAGGTCTGGGGTTGCGACAAGCTAGGAAACTAAATAAGGCATACATGCAGAAACTGGGTTGGGGGTTGATACACCGATTCTACTAGCGCGAAAGCAACAAGCACCGGCCTTAGAGATAGATAGTGGCGCACTAGCTAGAAAGCCGGTGTGCCAGTAAGCAACGGAGTGAGTGAGATGAGACTGATACAGCTATGACTGATACCGAGTTAACTGAATGATACAGATATGAGGTATATGATATGAGGCGGTAGATATCATTATAAAACGGATACTTCTATAAGATATATTTGAGGTATACCGAAACATGTTATACCGATTAAAGGTATACCGATAAAACTCATACCGATTATACAGATACCGACTTAACAACTGATGAGATATTCTCTATAGTAAAGTGTGAAGTGAGTTAAGAATCAGACATGAAGTGAAGTTCATTGACCGGACTGAGCGAGAGGTAGGAATTTATCGAACGAACCGCACTCCTTCGTATACGTCAGGAGTCCATTGATGAGAAGGGGCTGGGGAAAGCTTTCACCCAATTCCTGCAGTGATGAATATAAGCGCAACTTCGTTGCCTGGGGAGTTTTACATTTGTGTATTGATAAGACCATTCACTACTTCATTTTTTCATTTCATAGTAATAGAAAGAAATGTCCTGCCGAGACAGAGTCACTTGCTATCCTCTTTCCTGCAGTCCTAAGCTAAGTCCCTGTCCTTATCTATGGGCTGGAGATATAATAGTTTTGGATTCTGAAACAAGAGCATTCTATACTTCTCTGTCTTACGCTCTCTCCTTTTTCGATTATATTCATGTCTAGGAGCAGGCAACGAAGTTGTGCTTTCAATAGGCTAGCTGTCTTTTAGTTAGTTGAAGGCTTCTGTTGTTTTGGGCTGGACCAAAGGAAAGGATCGTTCTCCTTTTCTTGAGCGTAAAGGATGTCCCACTTCCAACCTGTAACTTACTTCAATCTGTCTTAGTTGGTTGACGCATATATCTCTTGAATATGTTTAGGATTCAATCCAGCCCCAAGCGTACCTGGACCTGTTTACCGGATCCAACGATTAGAGGTCTGCCCGTCCGGTGTCGGTCCCTCCAAATCTTTCAATATGGCGGCACCCCGCTTTCCAGGTGGCACTCAGAAAGAAAAGGAAAGCGGGATGTTGCTCAAGCGATGGGCCCTCCTCACCTCTCCCCATCCCGCAAAAGAAGCAACCAAAGTCAAGGTTACTCGCTATGAGAAAGGCCTTT